GGCTATCAATCCGATTTCATAACTAGTTGGTACGTTCGAATAATAAAAAGAAGTTCTCTTTCTAATCCTATTTAGATTCTGTCGGGTGAATACAATCAAATACAATCAAACAGAATCCAATTCTGATGAAAAAATTAAAATTAAAAAATGAAATAGAAAAGATACAAAATTAAAAAAAAAATATCACTAAAGGTGGGTCGTAAACCTTATTAGATACCAGAGTCAATGGTATCTAATAAGTTTTACCTACTATTGGATTTGAACCAATGACTCCCGCCGTATGAAAGCAGTACTCTAACCACTGAGTTAAGTAGGTCATTTATCATCCCAAAGAGAACCAAATGAAACCCATCCTGTCGATGGATTATAAATATCATATTACTTATAAGCAATACTAATCTAAGGAATACCACTCAAAGAGATCAAAGATTGTTGATGTTGGATCATGGAATATTTATCTTGACAAGAATTTATCTACATGATAAAATATGTATCACAAGCACTAAGAGCACTAAGGGCTATAGCTCAGTTGGTAGAGCAACTCGTTTACACGCGCGCCAATGTTTTTCAAGGGAGTTCATCATACAATCAGAAAAATTGATCTTGTTGAGAAATCGATGTCTTACTCCATAACTTTGAGGGAACCATAGCCTGACAAAGGGTTCGGTCCAATTTGGACGCCCATTTAGGAGGTGCCAAACAGACCCCATCATTGATTTGAGATCTTGATAAGGTGAATACCCAGTCTATTCAATGCTAGGCATAATGAGTATAAGGACCTCAAAAAAATCTCTTTTCGTCATATGAACTTTAAGGTGTATGAAGTTTCATATTTGATTTTTTAAGCAGAACGATAGAGACTTCATTTAACTTAGGTTGATCTAGGCCAGAGACAGACCTACGTCAAGATAATCCCACCTTTGAAACACTTTGGTAATGCTCCCAAATAATGAATCAGAGCACATGGAGCCATTTCCTTATCTTTTTTTCTGTCAAGAAAAAAAATGGCAGACTAACTGATATAAATATCAGTTAATGAAAGAGCCCAATGCAAAAAAAATGCATGTTGGGTTTTTGAAACAGTTCAGATCATTTTAATAATAATAAGTTTGATCTGTTTTACCGAGAAGGTCTACGGTTCGAGTCCGTATAGCCCTATAAAAATGTAAAAATGAAAAATGCAAAAAAAAATTGTATAATTTTCATTTCTTCATTATTATTTCTTGCTTGTAACTAAGTCTTGTAACTAAGTGAAATCCAATTATTCCTATAAGTTTACTCACGGCAATCGTTTAAGCAGATGAAAGAAAAAACGCATATCAATGGATCCAATCGATATTGATTTTTTCAATTGCAGATAAACAAACCAACCTTTCGTCATTAATCTTCGGAGGCGAATTACATATTCATATCCACAATAAAAGAATTTGTGAGACTCCCTTTCTTTTGATATCCCCAATCTTATTGAATTTTGGAAGTCAAATCATTTCACGGGCCTGGTGAAATGAAAAACTACGAAGAGGAATTCACATGGATTTAGGAAGGGCCTGCTGTATTTGTGTACAAGCTAAAGTTTTTTGAAAAACGATTTGGTCACTTTCATTGTCAAATAGGCTTTTCCTTCGTATACCTTACTTACCTCGACCTAGCGAAGCACAACACAAAAAAGATAGTCTTCTTTTTCTGTATTCAACCAAGAAAAACCCCTCCACCTGGATTCGAATCCTAATACTATTATTAAATAATAATAAAATAATAATAAAAGGAATATATCAACACAGGATCTTCTAAATCTTGAGATGGAAATTCCTATACATTCTCTTCTATTTGATTACTTGTTCTATTCTAAATCACTAAGAAAAAAAAAAATGAAAATAAAGACCTCCTGATTCTATTTATAGAAAAAAATAGAAATCTTTAAAGAATTTCTAATTAAAGAAGAAATAAGATAAGTAATTAATTTAGAATTCCCCGTCTTTAGAGAAAAAAACAAGAGAAACAGGAGAATTTGTATAAGAGTAATATATAGTTAGAAGGTTCTACTAACTAAATAAAATGGAAATAAGTATAATGGAAATAAAATCGGATTCCAAGTCGATGAATCTTGCAATGAGATATGCCCTACAATAAACCAATAAACAAAGCAAACTAGGCGGTTCGACCAAAATGAATTCTTGTTTTGACTAAATAGTTCTAAATAGTTATGGATGACTTGACAATTCCAATTCGAATCGACCAATAGAATCCGGTATATTTTCCACGTTCATAGGGGTGCGTTTATGTTTCTGCTTTACGAATATGATTTTTTTTGGGCATTTCTAATAATATCCATCCTTGTTCCTATTTTGGCATTTTTCATTTCCGGAGTGTTAGCCCCGATTAGCAAAGGGCCGGAGAAACTTTCTACTTATGAGTCGGGTATAGAACCAATGGGCGATGCTTGGTTACAATTTAGAATCCGGTATTATATGTTTGCTCTAGTTTTTGTTGTTTTTGATGT